AATGAATTGCCTGATAAAAAGGATTACTTTGATAGAGTAAGTCATATAATTTAATATTATATTCATTATTTATATTTAATAGAATTAAACTATTTCTAAAAGTATCAAAAACTTTCGTGCATCATACACTAAAATATAACTAAAAAAGATAAGCTAATTTAAGCTATTGGGTTCATACCCCAATTATAAAGGTTTTAATCCTTTTCTTTTTAATTTTTAATAATTCATTTAAAATTTTATTTTTTTTTATTTTAATAATAAGAACAATAATTACTATTTCAGCCAATTCTTGATTAAGAGCTTGAATAGGATTAGAAATTAATTTATTATCTTTTATTCCCCTTATAAGAGATAATAATTTAATATCAAATGAAGCTTCATTAAAATATTTTTTAACACAAGCATTAGCTTCTACTATTTTATTATTTTCTATTATTTTATTTATATATAAAAATAATTTTATAAATCAAATATTTAATAGAAATAATAATTATATTAATATAATTATCTTATCTGCTTTATTAATAAAAAGAGGAACAGCTCCTTTTCATTTTTGATTTCCTAATGTAATAGAAGGATTAAATTGAATAAATAGATTAATTTTAATAACTTGACAAAAAATTGGTCCTTTAATATTAATTTCTTATTTAATTATAAAATTTTTATTATTTTGATGTATTTTATTATCAATTATTATTGGATCTCTAAGAGGATTAAATCAAACTTCTTTACGAAAATTAATAACTTATTCCTCTATTAATCATTTAGGATGAATATTAATAAGTATATATTCTAATGAATCTTTATGAATTACTTATTTCATATTTTATACTTTTTTATCTTTTAATTTAATTTTTTTATTTAATATGTTTAAATTATTTCATATTAATCAATTATATTCATTATTTATATTTAATAAATATTTAAAATTTTCATTATTTTTAAATTTATTATCTTTAGGTGGTTTACCACCATTTTTAGGATTTATTCCTAAATGACTTACAATTCAATATGTAACTATTAATGATCAACTATTTATAATAACTATTATAATTATATTAACATTATTAACATTATTTTTTTATTTACGATTATGCTATACAGCTTTTATATTAAATTATTTTGAAAATAATTGAATTTTTAATATTCAATGAAATAATTTTATAATAAATTTATATTTAATTTTTTCTTTTATATCTTCTTTTGGTTTATTCATTATTAGTTTTTTATATTATTTAATTTAAGATTTTAAGTTAAATAAAACTAATAGCCTTCAAAGTTATAAATATAAGATATCTTTTAAATCTTAAATTTTAAGTTTTAATAACATTTGTTATTCCTTTAGAATTGCAATCTAATATCATTATTGAATATAAAACTATAATTAATTTTTGATTAAAAAGAATAATTCTTATAAATAAATTTACAGTTTACCGCCTAATACTTCAGCCATTTAATCGATTTGTTAATAGATATATATATATATATATATATACATATATATATATATATATCGCGACAATGACTATTTTCAACTAATCATAAAGATATTGGAACTTTATATTTTTTATTTGGAGCTTGAGCAGGTATAGTAGGAACATCTTTAAGTATACTAATTCGTGCTGAACTTGGTCATCCAGGTGCTTTAATTGGAGATGATCAAATTTATAATGTAATTGTTACAGCTCATGCTTTTGTTATAATTTTTTTTATAGTTATACCAATTATAATTGGAGGATTTGGAAATTGATTAGTTCCATTAATATTAGGAGCCCCTGATATAGCATTCCCTCGAATAAATAATATAAGTTTTTGATTACTCCCTCCTTCATTAACTTTATTATTAGTAAGAAGTATAGTAGAAAATGGAGCTGGTACAGGATGAACTGTTTACCCTCCTCTTTCTTCTAGAATTGCTCACGGTGGAGCTTCTGTTGATTTAGCTATTTTTTCTCTTCATTTAGCCGGAATATCTTCAATTCTAGGAGCAGTAAATTTTATTACTACAGTAATTAATATACGTTCTACAGGTATTTCTTATGATCGAATACCATTATTTGTTTGATCAGTTGTAATTACAGCTTTACTTCTTTTATTATCATTACCAGTTCTTGCTGGAGCAATTACAATATTATTAACAGACCGAAATTTAAATACTTCTTTTTTTGATCCGGCTGGAGGAGGGGATCCTATTTTATATCAACATTTATTTTGATTTTTTGGTCATCCAGAAGTTTATATTTTAATTCTTCCAGGATTTGGAATAATTTCTCATATTATTAGTCAAGAATCTGGAAAAAAAGAAACTTTTGGATCATTAGGAATAATTTATGCAATATTAGCAATTGGATTACTAGGATTTATTGTATGAGCTCATCATATATTTACAGTAGGTATAGATGTAGATACACGAGCTTATTTTACCTCAGCTACAATAATTATTGCAATTCCAACAGGAATTAAAATTTTCAGTTGATTAGCTACTTTACATGGAACTAATATAATTTATACTCCTGCTATATTATGAGCACTAGGATTTGTATTTTTGTTTACAGTAGGAGGATTAACTGGAGTAGTATTAGCTAATTCTTCTCTTGATATTATTTTACATGATACATATTATGTAGTTGCACATTTTCATTATGTATTATCAATAGGAGCTGTATTTGCTATTATAGCTGGATTTATTCATTGATACCCTTTATTTACAGGATTAACATTAAATAAAAAATGACTTAAAAGTCAATTTATTATTATATTTGTAGGAGTAAATTTAACATTTTTCCCTCAACATTTCTTAGGATTAGCAGGAATACCTCGACGATATTCTGATTATCCTGATGCATATACTACATGAAATGTAATTTCAACTATTGGATCAACTATTTCATTAATTGGAATTATTATATTTATAATTATTATTTGAAAAAGAATAATTAAACAACGACAAGTAGTATATACTATGCAACTTAATTCATCTATTGAATGATATCAAAATATTCCCCCTGCAGAACATAGATATTCAGAATTACCTTTATTATCTAATTTCTAATATGGCAGATTAGTGCAATGGATTTAAGCTTCATATATAAAGTATTTCACTTTTATTAGAAATAAATGTCAACATGAGCAAGTTTAAATTTACAAGATAGAGCATCTCCATTAATAGAACAATTAACATTTTTCCATGATCATACTATATTAATTTTAATTATAATTACTATAATAGTATCATATATAATATTTATAATATTTTTTAATAATTATACAAATCGATTCTTACTTCATGGTCAAACAATTGAAGTAATTTGAACTATTTTACCTACTTTTATTTTATTATTTATTGCTTTTCCTTCATTACGATTATTATATTTATTAGATGAAATTAATGAACCTTCTATTACATTAAAATCAATTGGTCATCAATGATATTGAAGTTATGAATATTCTGATTTTATAAATATTGAATTTGATACATATATAATTCCTACAAATGAATTAAATAATAATAATTTTCGATTATTAGATGTAGATAATCGAATTATTCTTCCAATAAATTCTCAAATTCGAATTTTAGTAACTGCTACAGATGTAATTCATTCATGAACAGTACCTGCATTAGGAGTAAAAATTGATGGAACTCCTGGTCGATTAAATCAAACTAATTTTTTAATAAATCGACCTGGTTTATTTTTTGGTCAATGTTCAGAAATTTGTGGAGCAAATCATAGTTTTATACCTATTGTTATTGAAAGAGTTCCAATAAATTTTTTTATTAAATGAATTTCTAATATAAATTAACATTAAATGACTGAAAGCAAGTACTGGTCTCTTAAACCATGTTATAGTAATCTAGCAATTACTTTTAATGATTTTAAAAAAAAATTAGTTTAATAATAACATAAATAAAATTATTAACATTGTAACAAAAAAAAAAAAAAAAAATAGTTAAATTATAACAAAAAAATTAGTTAAATTATAACAAATAAAATTATTAACATTGTAACATAAATAAAATTATTTAAATTATAATATAAATAAAATTATTAACATTGTAACAAAAAAAAATTAGTTAAATTATAACAAAAAAAAATTAGTTAAATTATAACATCAATATGTCAAATTGAAATTATTATTATTTATAATATTTTTTAATCCCTCAAATATCTCCTATTAGATGATTAAATTTATTTATATTATTTTCAATAATTTTTATATTATTTAATATTATAAATTATTTTATTTATTTTTCTATTACTCCAAAATCTAAAAATTTAAAAAATATTAATATTAATTCAATAAATTGAAAATGATAACTAATTTATTTTCTGTATTTGACCCTTCTTCTAGAATTTTAAATTTATCATTAAATTGATTAAGAACTTTTATTGGGTTATTAATAATTCCTTCAATATATTGATTTATACCTTCACGATTTCATATTATTTGAGTTATAATTTTAAATACTTTACATAAAGAATTTAAAATTTTATTAGGAAATCCTAATCAAAAAGGAACAACTATTATTTTTATTTCATTATTTAGTATAATTTTATTTAATAATTTTATAGGTTTATTTCCTTATATTTTTACTAGAACTAGTCATTTAACATTAACATTAACATTAGCTTTACCTTTATGATTAACTTTTATAATTTATGGCTGATTAAATCATACACAACATATATTTGCTCATTTAGTTCCTCAAGGTACTCCATCAATTTTAATACCTTTTATAGTATGTATTGAAACTATTAGAAATATTATTCGTCCAGGAACTTTAGCAGTTCGATTAACTGCAAATATAATTGCAGGTCATTTATTAATAACACTATTAGGAAATACAGGATCTTCATTATCAACTATTATAATTATATTATTACTAGTTGTTCAAATTTTATTATTAATTTTAGAATCAGCAGTTGCAATTATTCAATCATATGTATTTGCTGTATTAACTACTTTATACTCTAGAGAAGTAATTTAATTATATAAATGTCAACACATTCAAATCATCCTTTTCATTTAGTAGATTATAGACCATGACCATTAACAGGAGCTATTGGAGTTATAACTATAGTTTCAGGGTTAGTAAAATGATTCCACCAATATAATATATCATTAATATTATTAGGAACATTAATTACATTATTAACAGTTTATCAATGATGACGAGATGTATCACGTGAAAGAACTTTTCAAGGATTACATACTTATTCAGTAACAACAGGATTACGATGAGGTATAATTTTATTTATTGTATCAGAAATTTTATTTTTTACTTCTTTTTTTTGAGCTTTTTTTCATAGAAGTTTATCTCCTACTATTGAATTAGGGACTATATGACCCCCTTTAGGTATTATTCCTTTTAACCCTTTTCAAATTCCTTTATTAAATACAACTATTTTATTAGCCTCTGGGATTACTGTAACATGAACACATCATAGTTTAATAAGTGGAAATTATTCTCAAACTACTCAAGGTTTATTTTTTACAGTATTATTAGGAATTTATTTTTCTATTTTACAAGCTTATGAATATATTGAAGCTCCTTTTAGAATTGCAGATGCTGTTTATGGATCAACTTTTTTTATAGCAACAGGATTTCATGGACTTCATGTATTAATTGGAACTTCATTCTTATTAGTATGCTTAATTCGTCATTTAAATAATCATTTTTCAAAAAATCATCATTTTGGATTTGAAGCTGCAGCATGATATTGACATTTTGTTGATATTGTTTGATTATTTTTATATGTATCAATTTATTGATGAGGAAGATAATATATTTATATAGTATAAAAGTATATATGACTTCCAATCATAAGGTTTATTAATATAATAATATAAATAATTTTTTCTATAATAAGAATATCTTTAATTATTATTTTATTATCAACAGTAGTAATAATATTAGCTACTATTTTATCTAAAAAAACTTTTAATGATCGAGAAAAAAGTTCACCTTTTGAATGTGGATTTGATCCAATATCTTCTTCTCGACTACCATTTTCATTAAAATTTTTTTTAATTACAATTATTTTTTTAATTTTTGATGTAGAAATTGCTTTAATTTTACCTATAATTTTAATTTTAAATTATTCAAATTTAATTATATGAAGAATTACATCAATTGTATTTATCCTAATTTTATTATTAGGATTATATCATGAATGAAATCAAGGAATACTTAATTGATCAATTTAGGGTTATAGTTAAAATTATAACATTTGATTTGCATTCAAAAATAATTGATTAATTCAATTTACCTTAATATTTTATTGAATATGAAACGATTTATTGTAATTAGTTTCGACCTAATTTTAGGTATTTATACCCTTATTCTAATTTTAATTGAAACCAAAATAGAGGTATATCACTGTTAATGATAAAAATGAATTATTTATTCCAATTAAAGAAATATGTAGATCAAATAAAAGCTGCTAACTTTTTATTTTAATGGTTTAATTCCATTTATATTTCTAATTTATATAGTTTAAGTAAAACATTACATTTTCATTGTAAAAATAAAATATTTATTTTTATAAATTACTAAATTTAATTATATAATTATTTAAAGATTAATAAATCTCCTTAACATCTTCAATGTTATACTCTATTTTATAAGCTATTTAAATTATAATAAAGTTAAAAATATTATTAAAATAATAATTCATAAAATAAAAATTATTAAATAAATTTTTAAATTATTATTTTGTATAAAATAATTAAATTGAGAATAATGAACTAATTTATTATATAAATTTTGTCTTCCTATAAATTCTGACCAACCTTGATCAAAATTATTAACAACATTTATTCCAATTTTTAAAGAATAATTAATAATTCCATAAGTAGAAATATAAGGTATAAATCATATTGATCCTCTAAATATACTAATAAAATAATATTTTAAAGATTTATTTATAAAAAATAATGAAATATTAGAAATTAAATATCCAAAAAACCCTCCTATAATACAAACAAATAAAGTTATATATTTTAAATAATAAGGTAAACAAATTATTGAAGGAGTTAAAAAAATTAATCAACTTAATATTGAACCTCCAATAATTCTTATAAATATTAATCCTAATATTCTTTTTAATATAACTCAACTTTCATCATTTAATACATTTAATCTTATACAATTCATATCACCAGTTATTGAATAATAAACTAATCGTAAAGAATAACATACAGTTAATCCAGTTGAAAAAAAAAATAAATAATAAATAAATAAATTAATTATACTTATAGACACAATTTCTAAAATTAAATCTTTTGAATAAAATCCAGCTAAAAAAGGTATCCCACATAAAGCTAAATTAGCTACATTAAAACAGGAACAAGTTAAAGGTATAAATAATGTTAATCCTCCTATTAAACGTAAATCTTGAAAATTATTTATATTATGAATAATTGCCCCTGCACATATAAATAATAAAGCTTTAAATAAAGCATGAGTTAATAAATGAAAAAAAGCTAATTTATAATATCCTATAGATAAAATTATTATTATTAATCCTAATTGTCTTAATGTTGATAAAGCAATAATTTTTTTTAAATCAAATTCAAAATTAGCTCCTAAACCAGATATAAATATAGTTAAACCAGCTATTAATAATAATAATTGACCTATAAATGAATTATAAACTAATATATTAAATCGAATTAATAAATAAATTCCTGCTGTAACTAAAGTAGATGAATGAACTAAAGCAGAAACAGGGGTAGGTGCAGCTATAGCTGCAGGTAACCAAGAAGAAAAAGGAATTTGAGCACTTTTTGTTATTGCAGCACTTGTTACTAAAATTCCAATTAATATTATTTGTTTATCATTTAATATAAATTCTAAATAAAAAATATATCTCATTCTTCCATAATTTAGTATTCAAGCAATTGCTAATAACAAAAATACATCACCAACACGATTCATTAAAGCAGTTAATATTCCAGCATTAAAAGATTTTACATTATTAAAATAAATAACTAAACAATAAGAAACCAATCCTAATCCATCTCATCCTAATAAAATTCTAATTAAATTTGGACTAATAATTAATAATATTATTGATAAAACAAATATTAATACTAACAAAATAAATCGATTAATATTAATATCATTTGATATATACTGTTTTCTATAATAAATTACTAAAGAAGAAATTAATAAAACAAAAGATATAAATATTAAACTTATTCAATCAAATAAAATAGTTATTACAATTCTTATTGAATTTAAAGAAACAACTTCTCATTCTAAAAAATAAATAATTTCATTTAAAAGAAAATAAAATGAACATAATAATAATAATATTCTAATAATAAATAAAAAAAAAAAATTTATTAAACAAATTGATAAATATTTCATAATTTAAAATGAATAAATTCATATCATTGATACCACAAATCAATATTTTATAATAAACTATTTAAATTTATAATCATAACAAACTTATTTCAGATTTTAACACTAATAAATTTAAAGGAAATCAATGGAGAAATAATAATAAATATTCACGATTATATCCTATTCTAAATGAATAAATTCCTGAAAATAATTTTCCATGTTGTCTATAAGCATATAAGTATAAAGTATATGCAGCACTAAAAAAACATCTAAAAATTAATAAACATATTGTAAATATTGATCAACTTACAATTCTATTTAATAAAGAAATTTCTCCTAATAAATTTAAAGTTGGAGGTGCAGCTATATTACCAGCAGATAATAAAAATCATCATAAAGATATTGAAGGTATAAAATTTAATAATCCTTTATTAATTAATAAACTTCGTCTACCTAATCGTTCATATGTAATATTAGCTAAACAAAATAATCCTGAAGAACATAACCCATGAGCAATTATTAAAGTATAAGATCCAGAAATCCCTCAATAAGTTATTGTTATTAATCCTCTTAAAACAATACCTATATGAGCTACAGAAGAATAAGCAATCAATGCTTTTAAATCAGTTTGTCGCAAACAAACTAAACTTACTAAAATTCCTCCAACTAAACTAATTCTAATAAATAAATAATTGTATTTAAATCCTAAAATTTGTAAAAATGAAAAAAATCGTAATAATCCATATCCTCCTAATTTTAATATAATTCCAGCTAAAATTATAGACCCAGAAACAGGAGCTTCTACATGAGCTTTTGGTAATCACAAATGTACTAAAAATATAGGTATTTTAACTAAAAATGATAAAATTAATGAAAAATATAAAATTATATAATTTAAATTATAATTACTAATTAAATAAAAATTTATAGTTATTATATTATTATATAAATAAAAAATAGCAACTAATATAGGTAAAGAAACTAACAATGTATAAAATAATAAATATATACCTGCTTGTAGCCGTTCAGGTTGATACCCTCAACCTAAAATTAATAGTAAAGTAGGAATTAATCTACATTCAAAAAAAAAATAAAAAAGAAAAATATTTATTCTTCTAAAAGTTAAAAATAAAAATAATAATAATAATAATAAATTTAACATAAATAATTTTTTATAATTATTATTTTTATTAATAAAATATCTTGCTATTATTATTAATGAACAAATTCAAAAACTTAATAAAATTATACCATAAGAAAGTAAATCTATACCTAAAAAATAAGAAATTAATATTCAATAATTAGTAAAATAATTATTAATAATTAAAAAAAATATAATAATAAATAATATATTTTGAACCATTCAAAATATATTTTTTATAAAACAAATTGGAAACAATAATAATAACATAAATAAAATTATTAACATTGTAAAATATTAAAAGATTGAAAATAATCATTTCCATATATACGAATTATAGATACTAAAATAGATAAACCTAAAACTCCTTCACAAACTGCAAAAGTTATAAAAATTATACTAAAATAATTTTCATAATTTAATATGTTTAAATAAATAAATAATAAATAAAATAAAGATAACACAATATATTCTAAACTTAAAAGTATAGATAATAAATGTTTTCGATTAGAAATAAAAATAAAAATACCTACTATTATTAAAAAAAAAGGTAAACCTCAATTAATTAATATTATCATTAGTTTTAATAGTTTAAAAAAAACATTGGTCTTGTAAATCAAAAATAAGAATTATTTCTTTTTAAACTTCAAGAAAAAAGATATTTCTTTATCATTAATCTCCAAAATTAATATTTTAATTAAACTATTTCTTGATATTATTCAAATTATTTTATACAGATTAATTATAATATTTAGATTTATATTTATACAAATAAATCATCCTTTAAGAATAGGATTAATATTATTAATTCAAACATTAATAATTTGTAGCATTACAGGATTAATAACAAAAACTTTTTGATTTTCTTATATTTTATTCTTAATTTTTGTTGGAGGAATACTTGTTTTATTTATTTATGTAACTTCTTTAGCCTCAAATGAAATATTTGCATTATCTATAAAAATAGTTATAATAATTTTATTAATTTTTATATTAATAATAATAATAAATTTTTTTATAGATAAAATAACTATAATATTCAATTCATTAAATATTGAAATAATATCAATTATTAATAATAATTCATATATTAAAGAAAATATTTTAAGATTAAATAAATTATATAATTATCCAACAAATATAATTACTATTTTAATAATTAATTATTTATTAATTACATTAATTGCGACAGTAAAAATTACTAAACTATTTTATGGTCCTATACGATTAATATACTAACTAATGAATATAACTTTACGAACTACTCATCCAATTTTAAAAATAGCAAATAATGCTTTAATTGATTTACCCACTCCAATTAATATTTCTATTTGATGAAATTTTGGTTCATTACTAGGATTATGTCTAATTATTCAAATTTTAACTGGTTTATTTTTAGCTATACATTATACAGCAGATATTAATATAGCATTTAATAGAGTAGATCATATTTGTCGAAATGTTAATTATGGTTGATTATTACGTACATTACACGCTAATGGTGCATCATTTTTTTTTATTTGTATTTATATACATGTAGGCCGTGGAATATATTATGGATCTTATTTATTTACTACAACTTGATTATCAGGAACAATTATTTTATTTTTAGTAATAGGAACAGCTTTTATAGGATATGTTTTACCATGAGGACAAATATCTTTTTGAGGAGCTACAGTAATTACTAATTTATTATCTGCTATTCCTTATTTAGGATTAGATTTAGTTCAATGAATTTGAGGAGGATTTGCGGTTGATAATGCAACATTAACTCGATTTTTTACTTTTCATTTTATTTTTCCTTTTATTGTTTTAGCAACTGTAATAATTCATTTATTATTCTTACATCAAACAGGATCTAATAATCCAATAGGATTAAATTCAAATTTAGACAAAATTCCTTTTCATCCTTTTTTTACTTATAAAGATACAACAGGATTTATTATTTTAATAATAATAATATTATTATTAACATTAATAAATCCTTATATATTAGGAGACCCTGATAATTTTATTCCAGCTAATCCTTTAGTTACTCCAATTCATATTCAACCTGAATGATATTTTTTATTTGCTTATGCAATTTTACGTTCAATTCCTAATAAACTTGGAGGAGTAATTGCTTTAGTAATATCTATTGCTATTTTAATAATTATACCTTTTTATCATTTAAGAAAATTCCGAGGAATTGAATTTTATCCTATAAATAAAATTTTATTTTGAATTATAGTATCTATTGTAATTTTATTAACATGAATTGGAGCACGACCAGTAGAAAATCCTTATATTTTAATTGGCCAATTATTAACAATTTTATATTTTATATATTATTTAATTAATCCTTTAATTTGTAAATGATGAGATAATTTATTAAATTAATAAAAGTTAATGAGCTTGAATAAGCATATGTTTTGAAAACATAAAATAGAAATTTAAATTTTCTATTAACTTTACTAAATTTAGTTATAATAATAAATTATATTAAAAAAATTTTTAACCCAATAAAAAATAATAAATAATTTAAAGAAAAAGGTAAAAAACTTTTTCAAGCTAAATATATTAATTTATCATATCGAAATCGTGGTAATGTTCCTCGTACTCAAATGAAAACAAAAGAAATAAATATTAATTTAAAATAAAAAAAAAAATTAAATACATCTCCCCCTAAAAAAATTAAGGAAAATAATATTCTTATAAATAAAATTCTAGAATATTCAGACAAAAAAATTAAGGCAAATCTTCCTCTTCTATATTCTACATTAAATCCAGATACTAATTCTGATTCTCCTTCAGCAAAATCAAAAGGAGTACGATTAGTTTCTGCTAAAGAAATGATTAATCAAATAAATCTTAAAGGAAATAATAAAATAAAAAATCATATATATATTTGATAATAATAAAAATTTAATATATTATAATTATTAATTAAAAATACAAAAGATAATAAAATTAATGCTAATCTTACTTCATAAGAAATAGTTTGAGCAACAGAACGTAATCCTCCTAATAATGCATAATTAGAATTAGAAGATCATCCTGCAATTATAACTGTATAAACTCCTAAACTTGTACAACATATAAAAAAAATTAAACCTAAATTAAAAGAAAATAATTTAATAAAAAAAGGTATACATATTCATAATAATAAAGATAAAAATAATGAAAAAATAGGAGAAAAATAATATGAAATATAATTAGATACTAAAGGATAAGTTTGTTCTTTAGTAAATAATTTAATTGCATCACAAAAAGGTTGAGGAATTCCTATTAAACCAACTTTATTAGGACCTTTACGAATTTGAATATATCTTAAAACTTTTCGTTCTAATAAAGTTAAAAAAGCAACTCTTACCAATACACAAATAATTAATAATAATCTTATAATAATAAATATAATAATTTCTATATAAAACAAGTACTATTTGTAAATAATAAATTACATTTATAAATTCTAAATTTATTGCATTAATCTGCCAAAATAGTTAAATTATTAGTAATATTCTTATTTTTAAATTATAATTAATTTAATATTTAATCCTTTCGTACTAAAATATTTTAATTTATTAAAGATAGAAACCAACCTGGCTTACACCGGTTTGAACTCAGATCATGTAAGATTTTAAAAGTCGAACAGACTTTAAATTTAAACGGCTACACCTAAAATTATATCTTAATCCAACATCGAGGTCGCAATCTTTTTTATCAATATGAACTCTCCAAAAAAATTACGCTGTTATCCCTAAAGTAACTTAAATTTTTAATCAATATAATTGGATCAATTATTCATAAATTAATGATTTAAATATTTAAAAGTTAATTAAATTTTAATATCACCCCAATAAAATATATTTATTTATTATAATTAAAAAAATCTTTAAAATTAAAATTAATAAATATATAAAGATTTATAGGGTCTTCTCGTCTTTTAATTAAATTTTAACTTTTTAATTAAAAAATAAAATTTTATTATAATTTCAAATGAAACAGTTAATATTTCGTCCAACCATTCATTCCAGCCTTCAATTAAAAGACTAATGATTATGCTACCTTTGCACAGTTAAAATACTGCGGCCATTAAAAAAAATCATTGGGCAGGTTAGACTTTAAATTAAATTCTAAAAGACATGTTTTTGTTAAACAGGCGAATATTATTTTTGCCGAATTCTTTAAATAAACTTTTCATTTTAAAAAAATTAGTTAAATTATAATATACTAATTATATCATTATTATTTTATTTTTATTGTTAAAAAAAATATTTTAATAAAAATTTAAAATATAATAAATAATTTATTATAAAAATTAATTTATAACAAATTTAATAATAATTGATAATTCTAAACATATAACATTTAAATTATATTTATTATTTATAAAAATTTATTTTATAGCTTATCCCATAAAATATTAATTTTTAAAAATTATTTAATTAAAAAAAATAAATAAATAAATTTTAAAAATTTAAATTTAATTTATTTCTTAAAAAACTAGATACCTTTAAAAACGAATAACATTTCATTTCTAATAAATTATTAAAAATAATTTTATTACATTAATTTTTATAATTTATTAAATCTTTTAAAATCGAGAAAAATAAAATAATTATTTTTTATTTAATATACTCTGATACACAAGATACAATAAATAAAATTTTCTTTTAAAATAAAAATTTTTCATTATATTTCAATATTATTTTACAATACTAATAGACTATTAATAATTTTATTTTTTTTATATAATATACTAAAACATTTAAATTTATAATTATTTTTAATAATAATAACATAAATAAAATTATAAAATTAATAAATAATTATTAATCAATTTATATTGATTTGCACAAAAATCTTTTCAATGTAAATGAAATGCTTTACTTTATAAGCTTTAAATTGATTCTAGATACACTTTCCAGTACATCTACTATGTTACGACTTATCTTATTTTAATAATAAGAGTGACGGGCGATATGTACATATTTTAGAGCTAAAATCAAATTATTTATCTTTATAATTTTACTATCAAATCCAATTTCATTAAATTTTTCATATTTAAATTCAAAAATAAATTTTATTGTAACTCATTTATACTTAAAAATAAACTACACCTTGATTTGATATTAATTTTTTTTTAAATTATAGAAAATTATTTTTCTTATAAAATATTCTAATAACAACGATATATAAATTGAATAACAATTTTAAGTAAGGTACATCGTGGATTATCGATTAAAAAACAAGTTCCTCTGAATAGACTAAAATACCGCCAAATTTTTTAAGTTTCAAGATTATAACTAATACTACTCAAATTAATTAATATTATATTTTAAATAATAGGGTATCTAATCCTAGTTTTTAATTAAAATTTATTAGCTTTAATTATTTTGAAAATAAAAAATAATTTTAATTTAAAATTTCACTTAATAAATTAATTTATATTTTTATTAAATTATTTAACTTCTATTAATAAAATTTACTTATATTATTTGTATAACCGCAACTGCTGGCACAAATTAAGTTAATATTAAATTTAATATTTCTATTTCTAAATTTCTTTAATTAATAATATTAATTATTGTAAATAAATAAATAAATATTAACTTTTTAAATTAATAATAATTCACACAAAAATTTACATATAATATAAATTAACAATAAATTTTTTAAGCCAAAATAAAACTTTATAAATAAAATTATTATTTATTATTAAATAATATAAATTAATTTTAAATAAATTATATAATTTTAAAAAGTATATTTTTAAAAAATAAATTCTACATTTATATAATTAAATTTAGTAAATTCCTCCTTATCAAAATACTAAATTAATAGAAATTTATAAGTACCCCTTAATTTTAACATAATTTTTAAAAATTTTTTTATATCCCCTTAATATAAATAAAATTAAATAAATATCTTAAAATTATACTTAAAAATTAATAATAATTTTTTTTTTATTTATATTTTATTTTATTATATAAATTTTTTTTTTTTTTTTTTTTTTATATTTATATATATATATTATCTATATATATATATATATATATTATCTATTGGTATAGATTGATATACTTTAAATAAATATATTAATAACCCTCAAAAAAAACTTTAATTTATATATATAATTGTTTAGTTTATARATCGATAATCTATATTCAATATATATAATATAATGAGGGGATATAATATTTTGATTTTTAAGCTCTTTATTTATATTATAATCCACTGTTTATTATTTAGTAGGATAAACATATATATAATATATTTATATATATATATACTTAATATATATAAATAGCACGGTTATATATTAATTATTAAAATTATATTTATAAAATAATTAACAGAAATTTTAAATTACATTTAAAAATATATTCTTGAATATAAGTTTTTAAATGTAATTTAAAATTTTTTAAACATTTACATATATAAATTTTTAATATATATATATACAGATGAGAAAATATGCAATTACTAAATAAAGTTATTAAATATAAATATTATTTATATTTAATATTTTACTTTAGTTACATAATTTTTATTATAAATACAATAAAAAAAATTATT